CTAATTCATTGCATGCAATTAGATCAATCAAATCCCTATATTGTATTGATATGTAATGATTAGGGTTAATGAATCCGCCCGTTTGGATTCATGCGGGATAATGATAAAGAAAAGGCAAAGAAGAATTTACAAATGAGATTCATAAAAAAAAATAGGTTAGGGGGTCGAATTAGATATATGTAATGTAATGGCTATAAGCCAACCCTTGCGCATATTTCAAAGAAGGATTCTCGAATCCGGGTGCATATAAGATGGTAATAGTTGGTTTACACTATGGAAGAAACATATGTATATGTGATATTAGATATTGACTAGTTATATATGAACTATCCATAGATCTTATTTCTTATCTCCTTTACGTTACGATCCCACTGTGAATTTAGATGAGGATTCCAATAGGAGTCCTTCCATTTCGTCTGTAACGAATGAATAAACAGATGAAATCAAGCATATAGAAGAGAAAGAGCTTTGAATTGAAAGAATGCTTTGGAACAAAGAAATGGAAAAACGAGAGCCGTATGGATTGATAAAGACTCCATGGATGGGAACTAAAAACGAGATATCGAAGTAGTTCTGATGATTCAATAATATAAATAGAATATCCATTACTTCAATTGGATGTATCTTAGTAATGGAATCATAAGTAATAATTCATTGGTTGATTGTATCATTAACCATTTCTTTATTTTGGTGCGAGGAGCTTACCATGAATCCACTGATTTCTGCCGCTTCCGTTATTGCTGCTGGATTGGCCGTAGGGCTTGCTTCTATTGGGCCCGGAGTTGGTCAAGGTACTGCTGCGGGACAAGCCGTAGAAGGTATCGCGAGACAACCAGAGGCAGAGGGTAAAATACGAGGTACTTTATTGCTTAGTCTGGCTTTTATGGAAGCTTTAACAATTTATGGGCTGGTCGTGGCATTAGCGCTTTTATTTGCGAATCCCTTTGTTTAATCCTAAAAATGTGAAAGTTTTTTTCTTATTTTATTGCCTTGGATTTGCCACTTGCTTTTTTGAATTATATCAAGATTTCGCCTCTACAATCACTTATTCGTTGAGACAATATCCCGTGGGAAGGACTAATTTGAGGATGAGGAATTAGCGGATCCACTCGCTTTCTTCCTTCCCGTTCTTAGTCCAATTGAACCCCTCTTTTTTTGTTTTTAAAAAGCGTTGCAACAAACGAGGTATTTCACAATTGACATGAGATCTGGGCCTAATTCTAATAAGTATTTTTCTTAGTGGGAACTTCAATTGAAATGCAATAAGAAAATGGAAATAATAAAACAATTGAAAAATTCAATAATGAAATAAAATATATGTAGAATGTAGAAATAAATAAGGAAATTAATAACAAAATCAACCAAAAAAGGGGACGAAGTGATACAAAACGAACTCTGTTTGATTTTGTTAGTCCTATCTATAAGAGGAGATCATATGAAAAATGTAACCGATTCTTTCGTTTCCTTGGGTCACTGGCCATCCGCCGGGAGTTTCGGGTTTAATACCGATATTTTAGCAACAAATCCAATAAATCTAAGTGTAGTACTTGGTGTATTGATCTTTTTTGGAAAGGGGGTGTGTGCGAGTTGTTTATTTCAAGAATAGGCTGGATCTAACCAGCTGCACTTTCTTTTTTTCTTTATAACTAGGAAAGAGGGGTGCACGATCTCGCGAATTACTTCTGAATAAGTTAATAAATCATATGTACGAATCATAGCATTTCGTGACTCATTGGTAAATCCACTTTGATTCTCTATCAACCAATAATGTGGGACTATTAACATGGTTAAAGCAAAACCGTTTGAAGTCTAGGCGCAATATGGTACTCTTTCTACCACTATGTTAGTATGGAGATGGTTTCCAAATAAATAGTTGGCAATTTATCCGATATAGAACACTCATATCGATAAAATGATTTGAACCGGTTACTGGAAAAAAGGGCAGGGTGCCCTTTTTTCCAATGCTGAATTGACGACCTATGTATAAAGTTAAGAAGAATTTTTTGGATTTTCAGAAAATTGAAATAAAAAAAAAAGAAACAACTTTGCCGATAATTACAGATTTTTGTCTGGTCGGAAGAGTCCTCCGAATATTCTGGTCTTGGATCAACGATCCGTTTTGATATTTTGGAATACGAATAGAGAAGAGAGGATAGGCTCATTACATAAAAAAAGATATGGGAATGCCCCATAAGTAACTGAGCGTGAGAGCCAAATGAATCGAAAGATTCATGTTTGGTTCGGGAAGAGATCATGGAAATTTTGAAATGAATGGGAAGATAATCTACTTTCATTAAGTGATTTATTAGATAATCGAAAACAGAGGATCTTGAGTACTATTCGAAATTCAGAAGAACTGCGTGGAGGGGCCATTGAACAGCTGGAAAAAGCCAGGGCCCGCTTACGGAAAGTGGAAATGGAAGCCGATCAGTTTCGAGTGAATGGATATTCTGAGATAGAACGAGAAAAATTGAATTTGATTAATTCAACTTATAAGAAT